AAACCCTGTAGCTACTTGTACTAAAAAACAAGTAAGTGTAATTCCGCCTAGACAATAAAAAATGTTGACATGGGGAGGAACATATTTACTAGTTATATCATCTGCAATTGCCTGAATCTCAAGACGTTCTTCGAACCAATCATAGATTTTATTGGGATAGGTAAACTGAGTGGACCCCCCCTGAGAACCGTATATGAGAATTTCATCTCGTACGGCTCAAACAGAAACACCAAAATACTAGTTCTACCGGATATGTGTAATAGTTAAGTTCGAAACTTCTTAATTCTATGATTCAATCGTTTCTGAAGATACAAAAGAATAAAAATCCGAAAGTTCTTTCTTGTGGTTATAATGCCAAAACATCAAGTCGGCTCGTTTGTCTCTATGGTGATGATTATAGGCCTCTTGAATCTTCTATTTACCTATTTTTTTTTTAGTTTTTTTTTTTTTTTATTGTGTGTAATGCGCCTTTACTACTGTTTTCTTTATTATTGATAGGAATTCTCTTGTTAAGACCCTATGAATCAATTAAAACCCCAGATTCATACTAGAACCACGATGATTCAATAAAACCCTTTATAAATATAAACTAATTCCAAAAATTCCTTGAGTAAGAACTCTTAGATTATCACTTATTCAATGAATAACTAGAATGAATAAAAATCCAAAGACACCTTTGTCCTTTGATCAAAATAAGCATAAATAGGAGTTTGAAAGAATAAAAATCTTTCGATTTATAACTTCTAAATATAACCCTTTGAAGAAAAAAAAATGGAAGTCCGGACACGAGGTCTGAATATTAAGTATGAATCATAGTGCTAATAATACTTTGTAATCTATTTCCTATATTCCGTGCTTCAGATACTAGAATGAATATCCGACGAAGTAAAACCATCTCGATCAAGATGACAGACGCATTCTCTGTACTATCCATAGGATCAATTATAACAAGTCACACACTCATATTCCGGAACTACAGAAACAAAGAAATTCCACGATCGAACTACCAAAATAGAATGGGATAAAAATCAGAGACCTAAATGCTTCACTTTGTATTGAAAAGCTAGTTACTAGTTCTTGTGAATCTAATTCGTTCCAATTCCGTCCAGTAAAATGGAAGAATTATAAATCTCCAAAATAATAGATAGGAATACCGCAAAAAGGGCCATTGCGATACCCATCAAAGGAGTAGTTCCCCACCCAGGAGCCACTTTACCGTATTCTGAATTCAATGGTTTCAATAAACTCCCTACAGTAGTTCGTCTTGGACCAGATCTAGAACTACTCTCAACGGTTTGTGTAGCCATAAATCGTATTTTATATTCATTGAGATCTGTTGACTTTGTATACCATTCCGTTGTAAATAAATGATCTTATCATAGATCCATTGTGGTCTTGAAACTATATAATAATGGAAACAGCAACCCTAGTTGCCATCTTTATATCGGGTTTACTTGTAAGTTTTACTGGGTACGCCTTATATACTGCTTTTGGGCAACCCTCTCAACAACTAAGAGATCCATTCGAGGAACACGGAGACTAGTTGAGGTAATGAGCCTCTCAATATTGAGAGGCTCATTACTTTCAATTGAGATAATGAAAAATCATTTCACCTTTTTAGTTGGAACTTTAGGTGGTTCTCGAAAAAAGATAGCGAAAAAAATTATTCCTAAAGTTGAGACTAAGAGGAATGTATAAACCAATGCTTCCATAGATTCGATCGTGGTTTACAATTATAGCTTCCATACCTGTTTATTGGGGATCGTCTCCCGGATAAAGAAAGAGCAAGAGTCAAAGAAAAGGTAGCGATTCAAATCAAGATTTATCTGGTACCCTACAGTTTTTCACAAAACTAAAGACGAAAAATAACAAAACAATATTGTATCAGATTACTTGTCTTCTTGTAGTTGGATCTCCAAGTTTTTGGAATGCTCCAAATTCTACTTGAGCATCCAAATCTGGGTCAATCCCAGCAAAAACATCTCTGAACAAGGTTCTAGCACCATGCCAAATGTGTCCGAAGAAAAAGAGAAGAGCAAACGAAGCATGTCCAAAAGTAAACCAACCCCGCGGACTGCTACGAAAAACACCGTCGGATTTCAAAGTAGCACGATCTAATTCAAAAATTTCACCCAATTGAGCACGTCTAGCATATTTTTTCACAGTAGCGGGATCACTATAACTGACTCCATTGAGTTCGCCACCATAGAACTCAACAGTTACACCTACTTGTTCGACACTGTATTTCGATTCTGCCCTTCTAAAAGGAACATCGGCTCTAACAATTCCGTCTCCGTCTACCAAAACAACCGGAAATGTTTCAAAAAAAGTAGGCATACGACGTACAAAAAGTTCACGCCCCTCTTTATCTCTAAAAATAGGGTGTCCTAACCACCCAACAGCAATTCCATCCCCATTGTCCATTGAGCCCGCTCTGAATAATCCCCCCTTTGCTGGATTATTGCCGATGTAATCATAAAAAGCTAATTTTTCAGGAATTTTAGACCAAGCTTCGGATAAACTTTGATTTTCGGCTAGCCCAGCACCAACTCGTCGATATATTTCTTGTTGGAAGTATCCTTGATCCCATTGATAACGAGTGGGACCAAATAATTCAATCGGGGTAGTTGCCGAACCATACCACATAGTTCCAGCAACCACAAAAGCTGCAAAAAAGACAGCAGCGATACTACTGGAAAGGACAGTTTCAATATTTCCCATACGTAATCCTTTGTATAGACGTTGGGGCGGACGGACACTAAGATGGAATAGACCCGCCAATATGCCCAAGGTACCTGCTGCAATATGATGAGAGGCTATTCCTCCCGGAACAAAAGGATCAAAACCTTCCACACCCCACGCCGGATTTACAGATTGTACCCTTCCGGTTAGTCCATAAGGATCGGATACCCATATTCCCGGACCATACAATCCTGTTACATGAAATGCGCCAAAACCAAAGCAAGCCAACCCTGAGAGAAATAAATGAATTCCAAAGATTTTGGGCAAATCCAAAGAGGGTTTTCCTGTACGTTCATCACAAAATATTTCTAGATCCCAATACACCCAGTGCCAGATAGCTGCCAAAAAGCATAAGCCAGAAAACACAATATGTGCACCGGCCACGCCTTCGTAACTCCAAATACCCGGATTCGTTATAGTCCCTCCTGTGATACTCCAACCGCCCCATGAATTGGTTATTCCTAAACGAGTCATGAAGGGTATAACGAACATACCTTGTCTCCACATTGGATCAAGAACAGGGTCAGAGGGATCAAAAACTGCTAATTCGTATAGAGCCATCGAACCGGCCCAACCAGCAACCAGAGCTGTATGCATTATATGGACAGCAAGCAAACGACCGGGATCATTCAATACGACGGTATGAACACGATACCAAGGCAAACCCATGGAAATACCCCTCTATCAACGAAAAATAGACACTATGTAACTTTATTGCACTGGAAAAAAACTATACTATGGACCTTCCCTTTTGAGTGGATTATCTCGGGGAAAGGATTAATATTTGTTCTATTCTTTTAGTAATAATTTCTTTTATTAATATTATTAATAATGGAACAATTTTGTTTGTAGGAACAAAAAGAAGCAGATCTATTCTACACCCGATAAGTACCAATACGCAATGGTAAGAGGTTGATACCTTTTATATGAGTGAATGCATTTATATTTTTTTTTGTTCATCATTCAATTCAAAGGACCTATTTGAAAGAATTTTCCTTTAGTATTTCTGTCTTCCTTTTTTATAAACTTATTCAATCTATGGATAAAATATGATAAAGAACAATATTATTAAGACAATAAATACATTGTTACGCTTTCACATCAAAGTGAGCTATAGTAATTAATTTTTATTTCATTTAATGCCTATTGGTGTTCCAAAAGTTCCTTTTCGAAACCCTGGAGAGGAAAATGCATCGTGGATTGACATATAGTGCGACTTGTCAGATATATTTGGTCATATGGTATTTCCCCGTTCTCTTACCCGATCGAGATATCCCCTCTTTCGCCCAAGAAAGGTTGATTGAATCATCCAAAAATTTGGAGCGTGAAATGCAATGAAGTGCAATTCAATCTATTTTTTAGGGGGGTATACAGATTAATATTCTCAATTATAATAATTTATAATTTATGGTTGGCTTGGTTAGACCAAAAAAATGAAATATACAGGCTCCGTTTAGAAAAAAAAAAAAAACCAATTGGTAATATATCTATGATTACCACTTATATCATATTCTATTTATAAATAGAATATGATATTTATAAAGATTTTCCATTTATAATATATAATAATGATCTCAAACTGTTAATCAATCGAGTAATGTGATGGTGATGGATGCATTGAATATTTACTATTTGGCGGGAGACATGGAATAAATAAAAAAAGGAAGTCGTAGCAAAAAGACGTGGTATTGGGGCATTTGTCCTATATGTGCAAATCCAAATCGGGCAGATCTTTATTCGGAGTAGAGCCTAAACCTAAAAAAAGTTGAAAAAGACCGTTCAGGAACAAGAAAATTACATCGCGATTTGGATTGGATCCCGATGAAACAATACATCAATGAGAAGTTAGTCCGATAAGTTTAGTGAATTTTTTTTTTATTTATAGGTTTTTTATTTATATAGTTATATATAAATTAAAACAGGCCAAAACTCATCTTTCTTGAAACATGAAAGAAAAAGCTACCCTTTGTTACAAGCTAAAAGGAGCCTGCTATGAATATGAAAAAAGAAAGAAAGCTAGAATCTACACATTGATTCTTTGTTTGTTTTCGCAATTTGTGTTGAACCGTATGCATCAAAAGGTGCCTGTACGGTTCCTAAGGGATACAATTTTATCCCAATCAACCGACTTTATCGAGAAAGATTACTTTTTTTAGGCCAACCGATTGATAACGAGATCTCGAATCAACTTATTGCTCTTATGGTATATCTCAGTATGGATAACGATACCAAAGATCTGTATTTGTTTATAAACTCTCCTGGCGGATGGCTAATACCCGGAGTAGCTATTTATGATGCTATGCAATTTGTGCGACCAGATATACAGACAGTATGCATGGGATTAGCCGCTTCAATGGGATCTTTTATTCTGGTCGGAGGAGAAATTACCAAACGTCTAGCATTCCCTCACGCTTGGCGCCAATGAGTTTTTTATTTGATTTGAGAGAAAAAAAGAAGACTATGCCTTCGCGCTATATGAAATATGAATATTAAGTAATAATAGCATGGCACTTCGAATTCGATATAAAAAGAAAAATTTTTTCAAAATACTTACATTATGTATCGAAAGAGTAGTATGAGATAAAGGGTATTTCCAATTTTATCTGATCTATCGGAAGACCCATTTCAGCGTCACAAACTTTTTTGGTTTCACACCGAAGATAACAATATTTATATTATGAAAGAATACGAAAATAAAAAAAAAAAAAAAAACATAAGTAAAAAAAATCTTATTTATTTGTATTTGAAAAAAAAAAAAGAAACTTTGGGATTGCTAAATAACAGACGAAATAATAAAGCAACGGAGCCATCATAGTATTTTTTAACTACTCCAAAAGGAAGGGTGGTTAGTGGATCATTTACCTATATGAATCTGATAGACCCTACAATATATGACATAAATATATAATAAAATATAACATAAATATACAACATATATATTTATTTTTTTTGCCTATTTCTTCGATGTAAGTAAGGTAAAAAAAAAGTAAAAGTGAATTCCATTGTAGAGCCGTATGCAATGCGCAAAAGATGCCTGTACGGTTGTTCAATTCTATCTTTTTTTCGTACTATTTTTTTTTATTATTCTTTATCTCTTCGACTTTCATCATGCAAGATGGAGGAACTGTCTATTATGTTATATTATCAGGGTAATGATGCATCAACCTGCTAGTGGTTTTTATGAGGCACAGACGGGAGAATTTGTCCTGGAAGCGGAAGAACTACTGAAGCTACGCGAAACCATCACAAGGGTTTATGTACAAAGAACAGGTAAACCTTTATGGGTTGTTTCCGAAGACATGGAAAGAGATATTTTTATGTCAGCAACAGAAGCCCAAGCTCATGGAATTGTTGATCGTGTAGCGGTTAAAAAATAACAAAAACTAACAGAACAGGGATTTCACGCAAATCCGGGATTTGCTATTTTATCGTCTTACCGGGTTTAATATTCTATTAATTAATAATTCATCTATTAATATATAAATGATTCATAATCATCCGGTTAGGATCGATCTAAACCAGCTCATTATGTATATGATTCAACATGCCAACTATTAAACAACTTATTAGAAACACAAGACAGTCAATCAAAAATGTCACGAAATCTCCTGCTCTTAAGGGATGTCCTCAGCGACGAGGAACATGTACTAGGGTGTATGTGCGACTCGTTCAGATAATGTGCTAGGCCAAAAGAAAGAAAACAATTGATCCAGTATTGGCGATCAGTACCAATGAATAGGATAAAATGAAAGAAGCCCATTCACTATCTAAAACTAAAAAAGGTAAATCTAAAAAAAAAAAAAGATCTATCATATCTTTCTATTGTGTTATCAAATTTATGGTTTTCATTGGTGCTAAATCCAATCATTTCAATTTTTAATTTACGACGAGAAAGAATTCCCCATTGGTAGAAAAATTTATCCATTAAGCAGGGAAATCCTATTTAAAAAGCAGAAAGGTTATGCCCTTATTCTTGACTCTTGCAAGAACGGACTAACAGGGTCAGCTACTCAGCTAATCTTCATAATTAAATACCGTTACTGTATCGGTGGGTTTCGTTGTGAAAGACCTATTACTAGATAATTATGGGTAGAGCCAAAAAGTGTGAACTGTACAAGTTAACAATAACATTCATTAAATGAAAGAAGGGGCTCCGGTGTATAGAGAAGACCTCACCGTTTAAGAAGAAACCATAGAAACGATGGAACCCACTATACCCATTTATATTTACTACTTTTTGATTTACTATTTTATTTACTATGTTTTTTTTGATATTTAGTATCAAAAAAAATTTCTTATTTCGAGGCGAAAGCCTATAAAAAAATCGTGGTCGGGAAGGTTATAGTAGCAAAAGCCATTGGAATTTTTTTTTTATACATTGGAAGAATCCGTTTTGTTATTAATAGACTAGGAAAGGGGAAGGAAATAACTGAAAGAAAAGAAATCACTTAGTTATTCATCAAAGTTTCATTTATTCAATGACCAGAATTAAACGCGGATATATAGCTCGAAGACGTAGAACAAAAATTCGTTTATTTGCCTCAAGCTTTCGAGGGGCTCATTCAAGACTTACCCGGACTATTACTCAACAGAAAATAAGAGCTTTGGTTTCAGCTCATCGGGATAGAGATAGGCAAAAGAGAGATTTTCGGCGTTTGTGGATCACTCGGATAAATGCAGTAAGTCGAGACAATAATGTATACTATAGTTATAGTAGACTAATACACAATCTGTACAAAGGGCGGTTGCTTCTTAATCGTAAAATACTTGCACAAATAGCTATCTTCAATAGGAATTGTTTTTATATGATTTCTAATGAGATCATAAAATAAGGAGATTGGAAGGAATCCGTTGGAATGTTTTATTTTAAATGGAGTTCCCTGGAGAATGAACTCCGGGAAGGTAGAGTAGAAATTAGTATGATAAAATATCATCCTATGAGAAAGTTATCAAAATGAACAAACACGTTCAATAAAAAAATATTTATTCTTCTTTCCCAATTCTTTTTTTTTCTTACGACACGATAATCAAATAATCAAATCTGGATTTTCATATTTTTCGAACAAAACGTAAATTTGCGTTTGAGTTCGGATTGGAATTTGATTCAATTGACGAATTATTTATTTTTAGTTCTCAGACCTGTAGTTCTAGTGGTCGACTCGCTTCTTTCAAATTGTTTCTCATTATTAAGAAAAGGTAACGAAGATAAAATACGAGCTTGTTTTATAGCAACGGTAATTAATCGTTGTTGTTTTAAAGTCAATCTATTCACCCGTCTAGATAATATTTTTCCTTGTTCACTAATAAATCGACTAATTAAACTCATGTTTCGATAATCAATTCGATCCCCCGATTGGATCGGGGGCAAACGCCTACGAAAAGATCGCTTGGATTTAAGAAAGAATCGCTTGGATTTATCCATGGTTTGTTTATTCCTTATCCCGAAAATACTACTCCTATTTCGATCGGATCAAAACAAAAACGATCAAAAAAGATTTAGAATTAATAAATAGGATTTGTTTATATTTAATATATGTTATAGAAATTGTTATGTTATATATAACATGTCGTTTTTCATCTTCCTTGGATTGGAAGGCGGACACGGAGGCGATCGGTTCGATCTATTTCTTTATTTCACTGTGAATCGTATGTTTGTAACAAAAGGGACAGAATTTTCTCAATTCTAATCGACTGGGCGTATTATGTCGATTCTTTTGAGTAATATATCTGGAAATGCCCATTGATTTTTTATTAACACGATTTCGAACACAAGCGGTACATTCCAAAATAACCGTTACTCGGACATCTTTACCCTTGGCCATGAACCTCCTTTGGGTTTTTGACTGACTCCATTTTTCTATTTTCCAATCCGAAGGGAAGAAGAAGAAAGGAACGAAAAAAAAAAAAATAAAATAAAAGTTGCTAACTCTAAATCAAATTATGAAAGATTTCGTTTCAATTTCAATCAATCAATAATCACTATAGTAATAATAAGGACTATAATGATTTCTGACTCTATTTAGACTTTATAAATGTAAATCGCTGTACAGTATTTCATTTAAGTATCTTGTATGATATTGTTGCTACAGCCATCACATTTACGTTTATAAAAAAAAGAAGAGAAGGAGAGGGATTAGTCACAGATATTTGATTGTATCTCTAATCTTCTTCACCCCCCCCCCATCTCACTAACTAGAATGAAAAAAAAGGAAATATCAACGCATCCGGAAATAAACGATTGATCTCTATCAATAAACCCGCTAAAGACCCGAACCATAGAGTACTTACTACCGGTGCCACGGAGAGGTATGTTTTTAGATCTCGCATTGAAAATCCTCCTTCTTTTTATTGTAATTTGATTCTAAAATGTAATAAATAATGGTAATACATATATGACCCGATGTGTATATGTAGTTAACTACTGACCACTTATATTTGTACGCAGAATCCCTAATTCAAATTGAAATGTACAACGATTCAGTACAGTAGATAGTCGATATTCCTTTTCTTAAAACAAAAAAATAAGTTCTTTTTTACTTCTACTTGAGAATTCCCGAAAAAGTGTTCTTTTTTTTACTTTACGGCGGGTTTCATCTTTATTTAATACGTATATAGTATAAGTACGTATATAGTATAAGTCTTTTATTACTATATGTTATATGATATATGAGACCAAAAAGAAGAAATAGCAAGATTGTGTATATTAATGGAAGAAATAAAGATGTGGAAAACAAGACAGAGATTCTCTACAATGACACTGTAGGCCAATTGAAAGGGATGTAGCGCAGCTTGGTAGCGCGTTTGTTTTGGGTACAAAATGTCACGGGTTCAAATCCTGTCATCCCTACCTATTCCTTATGGGCAGTAACGAGGGATCAATTGAAATTGATTAAAATTGGATATACAAAATAAATCTTTAATTTTATTATATTATTTATGATAGTATATACATGCAAGACGAATTGGGTCACAAAATAAAATGATTTTTGTGATAATAAAGCGCTCTTAGTTCAGTTCGGTAGAACGTGGGTCTCCAAAACCCGATGTCGTAGGTTCAAATCCTACAGAGCGTGATTCCATTCTTGTTATTTGTTCGTTTGAAAATTAGACTGAAAAACTTGAACAGCAATCTGAATTTGACCTCCTGTAGATTAAAGAAAGTAGGAGGTCAATCAAAAAAAAAAGAGATGTTAATTAATCAAAGGTCCAATTGATCACCGCGTCTGTATTGTAAATATGCAGTTACGAATAATCCAGC